AATAAAAAAAAAATAGTAGAGAAAGGTTATACAAGGCTATATATGAGTCACCGCCCCCCCTTATTTTTTGATTTGCTTATTTGTATTTACTTAATTGATTTTTATTTGATTAGACCGAAGTTCTTTTAAAACCTCCGCCTTCTTTAAAATATCATGAACGGTTCTCGTAGGTTGAGCGCCCTTTTCAAGGAAGTATAGAATAGCAGGAACATTTAAATAAGTTTGATTCTTTATCGGATCATAAAAACCCACTTTTCGAAGATCTCTTCCTTCTCTTCGAGATCGAACATCAATTGCAACGATTCGATAGACGGCTCATTGGGATAGATGTAGATGAACAATACCCCCCCTAGAAACGTATAGGAAGTTTTCTCCTCGTACGGCTCGAGCAAAAATGATTCGAAGTTATATCGATCGATGTATAGAATTATAGTATAGAATTCTAATGACAAATGGGTCCATAAAATCATCAAATCAATTAGACTATGATTTAAGTCTTTTTTTTCTTCTTCGGTCCTGAAAAAGAAAAAATCATTTGTACTCATAACTCAAGTTGGATAACTTTTCACTTTTAAATAGCTCAAAGAAAAATCTTTAGGCATTTATTGAGTGGTCTTTAACCCTCTTGTTGTTTGTCTCGTTTAAAACCTATTTGGATTCTTCATTCTGATCCAGTTATTGAGACAATTGAAAGGGTGTTTCCTTGTTCTGGGATCCTTTATCTTTGTTTTGAATCATTAGGTTTAAACATTACTTCGGTGATACTTAATCCTTTCAATTTCAAAACGGCAGCAACATACCTTTTTTTATTTCTATCAAAGAATCATACAAACAGTTGATTCCCGGGTGATACACTTTGTATCGAAAGAGTTTTATGAATTCCAACAAATTCAATTTCCCTTTTGGATTGGAAACTTGCTCAAATTGGATCCTCTCGAATTCGGTACTTTCAATTTCTATATCGACGATATACTTACGAAGTTGTTCCAATTTATTGATTGGCATTAACCCTAGATCCTTGCTCCCGAGAAATGAATCAATACTTTCTACTCGAGCTCCATAATGTACTATTTACATTACAACCCAACAAGAAAGAGGGGTTCTAGTGGAACAGAACAAACGATGTCGAGCCAAGAGCACCTTCATTCCTATATAAAATGGTGGATGCAAAAATCCACAACGGATCGTGTCCTTCAAGTCGCACGTTGCTTTCTACCACATCGTTTCAAACGAAGTTTTACCATAACATTCCTCTAATTTTGAACCGGTATGGAAATGATTCAATTATGGAATCATGAATAGTCATTGGTTCAGTCGGTACATAGTAATCTATACTTTTATTTTTCTATATAGATGGGTAGATATTTTTATGAAAAAATCTCAAGACGAATTCAAAGTTTATTGTATGAATACAACATAAAAAAAATAACAATGAATAAATGAGTTCTTTTTGTCTTTATTAAGTGACTCAATAGGATAGATTTACCAATCTCATACTTCTTCGAGTACCAAAGATTCAACTCAAAAGGAATTATTAAATATAGTTAAAAAAAAAATTCTAATTCAATATAATTGAAAAAGTTTCCGACTTTGACATCATTATTTGAATAAAGTTTTAGAATAAGAACCGCACATAAGAGAGATTTATCTCTCTTTCTTTTCGAATTGAATCATGAATGATTTAAAGCAGATAGATCGAACAATAAAGAAAATTTCTTTTTTTTTTTTTTGTAAGATGAGATGGATAAAAAAGACTGATGTAAGGGAAGATTTCGGCCCTTATTCTTTCATCTGATTGATAAAATTAAGAATCGAAAGAATAGGGGTTTGTCATATCTATTAGATAGATATGACTGAACAATTGTGACTGTTATGGGTATTCTATTTTAAATATTTAAATTTACGGTAAAGGATCATAAATCTTTGTCAGAAAAATCGTTGTCACTGAAATAAAAAAAAAAAACGATAACAATACATACATATAAGCTAAGCATTTCCTCATTTTATACGCATTTTCATAGTTTGTTTGTATAGTAATCTTTTTGGAATCTTGTCATAAAATAAAATGTATGAATTACCCCTGTCTGAATATAGATTTCTAATTATTCATTAGAGCCAAACACGAAATACCTAAAAATAAGGTTCAAAGAAAATACGTCGGTTACATATGTAACTTGATTGTTTGTTAATGAGATTCGGACAAAGACAGATATTAAAATTTATATCTTAATCAAAAATAAAAGATCCTCTTTTCCCAAATGCTAACTATCTTGTCTAGGTACAAAGCCAAACAAGTTCAGATTAATTCCTTGCTCCTATTTTTATTTTACCCTAACCCAGTCTTAAGAGACGTAATCCCCATTGATTGAATTCAATTAGTACCAAGAACTCCCTCTTGTTGAGAATTCAAGAGGCCCTTAGAATTCAGGGATTGACAGAGAATTAATAATCGGGCTACCCCATTTAAATTGAAGGGATAGAGAATAAGAGATAGGGAATATAGGTGCTTTTCTTTCCTATTTTGATTCAAAATGTATCATTGAAAATTCAAATAAATATGGGACGTAAGCTTTTTCTAAGTAACTAATATCCTTCAATATGACGATCAAGTGAATACACATATGATGAAAAGCCCGCCCGTCTTTTTTGAATTCAAACTCTTGTGATCGATGTTCCCCTATCTTCCCTGGATCACAAATAGATTCAGTTACATTTACGTGTCAGTGAAACTGGATTCAGTTCAGTTTGTGAAAACAAGGATATGATTCTTTTCGGAATCATTAAAAATAAGAAACAAGAATCACATTCTATCCAAAACAGAATCTTTATTCTGATAGAATGGATATGCTCTGGGACGGAAGGATTCGAACCTCCGAATAGCGGGACCAAAACCCGTTGCCTTACCACTTGGCCACGCCCCATTTAGATTTCTATTCGACACGAATAAAGACTAATATTAGTATTGGTTTTTCGTCAATTCCAGCCCAAATATCTATATAGAATAAATTAGATTGTTGATAGGATTTTGACACGTGTCGATGTAGAATTAAACTGAATTTATTGATCATTACATAGAATTCAATTAAGATATTGTATGAAAGTATGATTTCTTCTATTCTCCTTTGAGAATTGGAGGATTTTTGATTGGGTAAGTTCAAAGAAAAAGAAGGATTTTTTGGTCTACCTTACTTTCTTTATTTTTCCTTATATCAATAACTTAATCAAAATGCAATTATCTCCAAGAACAAAATGTCTCTTATGCTTAATATCTTTAGTTTGATCTGTATCTGTCTTAATTCTGCCCTTTATTCGAGTAGTTTTTTCTTCGCGAAATTGCCTGAGGCTTATGCTTTTTTGAATCCAATTGTGAATGTTATGCCAGTCATACCTGTGCTCTTTTTTCTCTTAGCCTTTGTTTGGCAAGCGGCTGTAAGTTTTCGATGAGCTCTTTAATACTATCCTAGAAAATTAATGATTTAATTGATAAGATTAGATAAGTCTTACAGTATGAACCCTTGATTCAAACATTGAAATTCTTGGAGAGCTGCAATAAATCTGGATCACCCCATTTCCCCATTCTGACCTTTTTTTCCAGTGAAAGGCCCTTGAAAAGCCCCAATAGGGTTAGGGTTCCCCACAATATCTAATTGTGGGTATGAAAGAAAATTTTGGTAATCGAGCATCTATTCTCTTTTTTTTTTCCACAAAATGATCTTGGAGATTGTGTAATGCTTACTCTCAAACTCTTTGTTTACACAGTAGTAATATTCTTTGTTTCTCTCTTCATCTTCGGATTCCTATCTAATGATCCAGGACGTAATCCTGGGCGTGAAGAATAAAATAAAAGAGGCTTTTTCGTTTTCTTTACTTTTACTTGATTTTTCAGAAATTTCTTAGGATTTTTTTATCTATTCCACACGTTTAACTAAGGGTTTGCTAAATTTGAAAGATAACGTAAATATGAAGCCATCAACGGAAAGAGAGGGATTCGAACCCTCGGTACGAATAACTCGTACAACGGATTAGCAATCCGACGCTTTAGTCCACTCAGCCATCTCTCCCAATTCAAAAAAAGATAATTACTATGTTACATTACACATAAAGTAATGATTGAAAAAAGTCTTTCTCTCTCTATCTTTTTTCTCTCTTTTTATCTTTCTTCTATACTTTTTATCTTTATTCTATAAATATATAGAACTTTTATAAAGTTATCAGTAATTACATTTAGATAAAGTAAGGGCTCTAAAAAACCAATATAATATAAAGAAAAATCAAATAGAAATAGAACAAAAAAGAAAAAGACCCCCTTGCTTTGATTTTGTCCGAAAGGCATTTTTATTCGCATGGCCTGGCCTGGTCAGTACCTAGCCGGGCCCCTTTTTTTGTTTCAACGAATCATAGAAAAAATGATTTATCTGATTTATTAAAAAAAAAAAAATGCTTGCTATTAAAGCAACAACAAAAAGAAAAAGGAATATTTCCATTCTTATTATATAAAATCAAAGTGTCATTTCATATTATTCTTTTTTCCTTTTTTACTTTACTGAAATAAAGAAAAAAAAAAATGAAACTATGGATTATTACACAAGGCATTTTTATGTTTGGATTTCGGCGGTTTTGTGGAGCCGTATCTATGAAAATTAAAATTACGCCAGCAAAAGAAAGGATAAAACTTGTTATTTAGTTATTTAAATGACCCCTCTTTTCCTAATCTCATTAAATCCCCCCATGAAAATGCTAACACTCTAATTTTCATGATTCTTTTATCATCCTATCTTGATTACGTACAATTCCCTTGTTCGACAAAAGGTCCATTTGTATACAATAATCGCATTGTAGCGGGTATAGTTTAGTGGTAAAAGTGTGATTCGTTCTATTAACCCCCTTAATAGTTAAGGGATCTTTCGGTTTGGATTCCTATTCCGACCAAAAACTTTATTTCTTAAAAGGATTTAATCCTTTCCCTCTCAATAAGAGATTCGAGGAAAAATATACATTCT